AATATTTAAAATTTAAATAATTAATATTATAATTAATTTAAAGTTATGATTAATATTAATTCTTTAAAGTTTATAAATTTATTTTTAATTTTTGTTAATTAAAGTTTAATTCTAGCTTTAAGATTTATTTAATTTTTTTTTTACATGTAAATTTTTATGTGAATATTAAAGTAATTTAAAAAATTATTTTTTTTTATTTATTCGCAGTATTAAATTTTAATAATTTAAGAAATTGAGAATTATAAATAAATTTTAATATAGACAAATTTTGTGCCAGCAGTTGCGGTTATACAAAATATATAAGTAAATTTTTTTAGTTAATAATTATATGTTTTAAAAATAAAATAAAATTATATTTATTAAGTGAAATTTTAAATATAAATTAATTTTTAATTAATTTTTTATTATTATGAAATTTAATTTTAAACTAGGATTAGATACCCTATTATTTTAAATGTAAATTTATTTGCTTAATTAGTATTAGTTATGTTCTTCAAATTTAAAGATTTTGGCGGTATTTTAGTCTATTCAGAGGAACCTGTTCTGTAATTGATATTCCACGATTAACTTAACTTATTTTATTAATTTGTATACCGTCGTTATTAGATAATTTTATAAGAAGATAAATTTTTTAGATTTTTTATAAGAAAATATATCAGATCAAGGTGCAGTTTATAAATAAGAAGAAATGGGTTACAATAAATTTATTTATACGGATTTATATATGAAATTATAGATTGAAGGTGGATTTGATAGTAATAAAATTAATTTAAATTTTTTGATTATAGCTCTAAAATATGTACATATCGCCCGTCGCTCTTATTATAAAATAAGATAAGTCGTAACATAGTAGATGTACTGGAAAGTGTATCTAGAATGACAAATTAGAGCTTGTTTAGGAAAGCATTTTATTTACATTAAAAAGTTGTCGTGCAATTCGATTTAATTTGAAATAAAAATATTATTTTAAAATATTTGTTTAAAATTTATTAATAAAAATAATTTTATTTAACGTTATTTTTAGTATATTTTATAGAAAAAATTTTTTTTAATTATAGTTGATTAGTATTGTAAAAGAATTATGAAATATTTTTTTATTAATTAAAAGTAAAATTTATTTTTTGTACCTTGTGTATCAGGGTTTATTAATTAAATATTATAAATTTTAATTTTCCCGATTTTAAGAGAGTTAATAAATTATTTTTTTTACTGTGAAAAAAGTATTTATAATTATTTATTAGTAATGAAATGTTATTCGTTCTTAAATATATCTGGTTTATTTAGAAATGAATTTAATTCAGATATTTTTAATTTAATTTATTAATTATATAATAAGTTAAATGAAAATTTTAATAATTAAAGGGATTAGCTTTTAATTAAAATTTTAAAAATTAATATTTTTTATAAAAAATGTAGGTTTAGAAATATTCATCAATAATAATTTGTTATAATTAATTTATATATAAATATAATTTTATATAATTTTAAATATTTTATAAATAAGTAATTTTTAATTAATCAATATTAGTTATAATGATAAAATTAGTATAATTTGTTATTTAAATAATTTTAACTGAAAGATTATTTAAAGGAATTCGGCAAAAATTTTATTCGCCTGTTTAACAAAAACATGTCCCTTTGTGTGTATATAGGGTCTAACCTGCCCACTGAAATTTTAAATGGCCGCAGTAATTTGACTGTGCAAAGGTAGCATAATCATTAGTTTTTTAATTAAAAGCTTGTATGAAGGGTTGGACGAGATAAATTCTGTCTCTATTTAAATTAATTTAGAATTTAACTTTTAAGTCAAAAGGCTTAAATTTTATTAAAAGACGAGAAGACCCTATAGATCTTTATAATTTTTTTTATAATTTTAATTAAGAATATTTTATTTTTTATAAAAGTAATTATTTTATTGGGGTAATAGAAAGATTAAATAAATTCTTTTTTAATGTGAACATTTATTTATGGTTTAATGATCCAATTTTATTGATTATAAGATTAAGTTACCTTAGGGATAACAGCGTAATTTTTTTAGAGAGTTCATATCGATAAAAAAGTTTGCGACCTCGATGTTGGATTAAAAATTATATTAGGCGTAGAAGTTTAATATTTTGGTCTGTTCGACCATTAAATTTTTACATGATCTGAGTTCAGACCGGTGTAAGCCAGGTCGGTTTCTATCTTTAATAAATTAAAATATTTTAGTACGAAAGGACCAAGTATTTAATATATCTATATTTATTTTTGAATATTATTATTACTTTGGCAGAATAGTGTAATGAATTTAGAATTCATAAATGTAATTGATTTACAGGTAATATTGTTTTATATAGATTTTTTATTAACTTTAATTTTTGCGTTATTATTAGTTATTTGTGTATTAGTAGGGGTAGCATTTTTAACTTTATTRGAACGTAAAGTTTTAGGTTATATYCAAATTCGGAAAGGTCCTAATAAAGTAGGTTTTATAGGGATTCCTCAACCTTTTAGAGATGCTATTAAATTGTTTTCTAAGGAACAAACTTTTCCTTTATTATCTAATTATATTATATACTATTATTCTCCAATTATAAGTTTATTTTTATCTTTAATTTTATGAATAATTATGCCATATTTTTTAGGTTTATTTATATTTAATTTGAGAATATTATTTTTTTTATGTTGTACTAGTATCAGAGTTTATACGGTTATAATTGCTGGTTGATCTTCAAATTCTAGTTATTCTTTATTAGGTGGTATACGGGCTGTTGCTCAGACTATTTCTTATGAAGTTAGATTAGCTTTAATTTTTATATCTTTTATAGTTTTAATTGAAAGTTTTAGTTTAATAGATTTTTATAAATATCAAAAATTTATTTGAATAATATTTTTATCTTTACCATTAGTTTTTGTATGATTTGTGTCAAGTTTAGCTGAAACTAATCGAACTCCTTTTGATTTTGCTGAGGGGGAGTCTGAGTTAGTTTCAGGGTTTAATGTTGAGTATAGAAGAGGGGGATTTGCATTAATTTTTTTATCTGAGTATTCCAGAATTTTATTTATAAGTATATTATTTTGTATTATATTTTTAGGGGGAGATTTAATATATATTTATTTTTATATAAAAATAGTTTTTTTATCATTTATATTTATTTGAGTTCGGGGTACTTTACCTCGTTATCGTTATGATAAATTAATATATTTAGCTTGAAAGAGATTTTTACCTCTTTCTTTAAATTATTTATTTTTGTATTTAGGGTTAAAAGTATTTTACTTTTCCCTATTAATTTAGTGAATCTTTTTTAGTAAAGTTAATAAAGGTTTTATACTTTATATTATGTTTTCAAAACATATACTTATTCAAGTTCATTAACTAATTAATATAATAAGTTATCTCATAATTTTAAAATTATAGGGTTTATAATAAAATATAAATAATATAAAATTGTAAGGATTTGTCCAGTAATAATAAAAGGTTCTTCAACAGTTCGTATTCCAATTCATGTTAATAAGATTACAATAGAAATAAATATTCAGAATATAATTTTATTAATTGGGTAAAATTTTATACTTTGAAATTTTCTGATATTTGAAAATGGCAGAATTATTAAAATTATAATGGATAAAATCAGAGCAATTACTCCCCCTAATTTATTAGGAATTGAACGTAAAATTGCATAAGCAAATAAAAAGTACCATTCTGGTTGGATATGTACAGGGGTTACTAATGGGTTAGCCGGGATAAAATTATCTGGGTCTCCTAATAGATAAGGGTTTAATAATGTTAAAATTCTTAAAATTGTTATTAATATAATAAAGCCTATTAAATCTTTAAATGAAAAGTATGGATGGAAAGGAATTTTATCTAAGTTTCTGTTAATCCCTAAAGGATTATTTGAACCTGTTTGATGTAAAAAAAGAAGATGGATTATTACTATGGCAATGATAATAAATGGGAGTATAAAGTGAATAGTAAAAAATCGTGTTAGAGTTGCATTATCTACTGCAAATCCTCCTCAAATTCATTGAACTAAAGAGTTACCTAGATATGGGATAGCTGATAATAAATTTGTAATAACTGTTGCTCCTCAAAATGATATTTGACCTCATGGGAGTACATAGCCTATAAATGCTGTTCCTATTACTAAAAATAGAATAATTACACCAATTATTCATGTATGRGATAATTTATATGATCCATAGTATATTCCTCGTCCGATATGTATATAAATACAAATAAAGAAAAATGAAGCTCCATTAGCATGTAAAGTTCGTATTATTCAACCATAATTAACATCTCGACAAATATGATTGATTCTATTAAAAGCAATGTCAATATTTGCTGTATAATGTATAGCTAAAAAGATTCCTGTAATAATTTGAATAATTAAGCATAATCCTAGTAATGAGCCATAATTTCATCATAATGAGATATTAGATGGAGATGGAAGATCAATAATTGCATGATTAACAATTTTAAATAAAGGATGATTAATTCGTATAGGTTTATTCATTAAAATTTTTGTCGTAAAGGGCCATAGTTTATATTAGTAATTTTTACTGTTGCTACTAATGTTAAAAATAAGTAATTGATTAATATTAAGGTAATGAATTTGTTTGGATTATTATAGATTATTTTAAGAGAATTTAAGTTTTCATTTTTTAGAAATATTAAATTATTTAATAATTCTATTAAATTAGAGTTTTTGAAAATAGGAATAATAATTGTATAATCTATTAATAGATAGATAAAAATAAATAAACTTGTTATTATTATTGCTATAATGAAGATATTTTTTGAAAAATTAAATATTTCATTTGATGCTAAACTTGTTATATAAATRAATAAAATTAATATACCTCCTAGTATAATTAGGAATAAAATATAAGAAAATCATAGTGAGTATGAAAATAATCCTGTTATTAAACAAATTAATAAAGTTTGAATTAATAAAATTAATCCTATAGAGAGAGGGTGATTTATAAATATAAATATTATTGTTATTAATAAATTTAATATTAATAGTAAATATAAGATACAGAGAATAGTTTAATAAAAATATTAATTTTGGAGATTAGTGATAGAAGTATATTTTTTCTCTGAAGTTTTAAAAGAATTTCTTATTTTTGATTTACAAGACCAATATTTTTATTAAATTATTAAAACTAATTATTTATTTATTAAATTTATTTATTTTTATCTGTATATATTTAGTTGGGGCATTAGTGTTTTGTTCTAAGCGTAAACATTTATTATTAATATTATTAAGTATAGAATTTATTATTTTATCTATTTATATATTGATATTTATTTATTTATCGATATATGATTTTGAATATTATTTTAGTATATATTTTTTAGTATTTTGTGTTTGTGAAAGAGTTTTAGGTTTATCAATTTTAGTTTCATTAATTCGTACACACGGAAATGATTTTTTTTTTACTATGAATATATTATGTTAAAATTTTTATTTATAATAATTTTTATGATCCCGATATGTTTAATTAATAATAGATTTTGGTTAATACAGATATTTTTTTTTTTAATAAGATTTATATTTATATTAATAGGGAGATTTAATAGTTTATGGATGAATATTTCTTATTTTATAGGTTGTGATTTATTATCATTTGGTTTAATTTTATTAAGATTTTGAATTTGTTCAATAATAGTATTAGCTAGAGAATCAATTTATTTAAATAATTTATACAAAAATTTATTTATGTTATTAATATTAATGTTAATAATATTTTTATTTTGTACTTTTAGATCAATGAATTTATTTTTATTTTATTTTTTTTTTGAAAGTAGTTTAATTCCTATTTTAATTTTAATTTTAGGATGAGGGTATCAACCAGAACGTTTACAGGCTGGTATTTATTTATTATTTTATACTTTATTTGCTTCTTTACCTTTAATAATTGGTATTTTTAGATATTATAATAATTATATAACATTAAATTATTTTTTTTTTTATAGTTTCAATATTTTTAATGTTTATATATATGCTTGTATAATTATAGCTTTTTTAGTTAAAATGCCTATATATATAGTTCATTTATGATTACCTAAAGCTCATGTTGAGGCCCCTATTTCTGGTTCAATAATTTTAGCTGGGATTATACTAAAATTAGGGGGGTATGGATTTTTACGAATTATAATAATATTTATTTATTTAGGAAAATTATGATCACCTTTATTTATTAGTATTAGTTTAATTGGAGGTTTAATAGTTAGATTAATTTGTTTACGTCAAACTGATTTAAAGTTATTAATTGCTTATTCTTCAGTTGCTCATATAGGAATAGTATTGGGTGGGATTATAAGATTGAATTATTGAGGATTTTGTGGTTCTTTTATTATAATAATTGCTCATGGTTTATGTTCATCAGGTTTATTTTGTTTAGCTAATATTTCTTATGAACGTGTTCATAGTCGGAGAATATTTATTAATAAGGGATTAATTAATTTAATGCCAAGAATAACTTTATGGTGATTTTTATTATGTTCTTCTAATATAGCGGCTCCTCCATCTTTAAATTTATTAGGTGAAATTAGTTTATTGAATAGAATAGTATCTTGATCTTGATTATCTATTTTTATGTTGATATTATTATCTTTTTTTAGAGCTTGTTATTCTTTATATTTATATTCTTATAGTCAACATGGAAAGATTTATTCAGGAAAATATTCTTGTTCTAGGGGGTTTATTCGTGAATATTTATTATTATTTTTACATTGATTTCCTTTAAATTTATTAATTATTAAGAGAAATTTATTTATATTATAAATTTATTTAAGTAATTTAATAAAAATTTTGATTTGTGGTATCAAATATGTAATAAATTTTACCTTAAATTATTAATATAATTTCTATTTGTTTAATAAATTTTTTATTTTTAATTATTTTTAGAGTAGTATTTATGTTTTTTGGTTTAAATTTTTTATTAATAGATTATTCTATTTTTATTGAATGAGAAATTTTTAGTTTAAATTCAAGTTCAATTATAATAAGTATTTTATTAGATTGAATATCATTAATATTTATAAGTTTTGTTTTATTTATTTCTTCTATAGTAATTTTTTATAGAGAGGAATATATAAGTGGGGATTTAAATATTAATCGTTTTATTATATTAGTAATAATATTTGTGTTTTCTATAATAATATTAATTATTAGTCCAAATTTAATTAGAATTTTATTAGGTTGGGATGGTTTAGGTTTAGTTTCTTATTGTTTAGTAATTTATTATCAGAATGTAAAATCTTATAATGCAGGTATAATTACTGTTTTAATAAATCGTGTTGGTGATGTTATATTATTAATTTCAATTGTATGAATGATAAATTTTGGGAGTTGAAATTATGTTTTTTATATAGATTTTATAAAAAATGATTTTTATATACAGATTATTGGGATATTGGTAATAGTTGCTGCAATGACTAAAAGAGCTCAAATTCCATTTTCTTCTTGATTACCAGCAGCTATGGCCGCTCCAACTCCTGTTTCGGCATTAGTTCATTCTTCTACATTAGTTACGGCAGGGGTATATTTGTTAATTCGATTTAATTTAATTTTAAATGATAATTTAAAAATATTTTTATTATTAATTGGGACTTTAACGATATTTATAGCTGGTTTAGGGGCAAATTTTGAGTTTGATTTAAAAAAAATTATTGCTTTATCTACTTTAAGGCAGTTAGGTTTAATAGTAAGAATTTTATCTTTAGGAAATTATAATTTAGCTTTTTTTCATTTGCTTACTCATGCTATATTTAAAGCTTTATTATTTATATGTGCTGGATGTGTAATTCATAATTTAAAAGATAATCAGGATATTCGTTATATAGGAAATTTAATAGTTCATATACCTTTGACTTGTATCTGTATAAATATTTCTAATTTAGCTTTATGTGGTATACCATTTTTAGCAGGTTTTTATTCAAAGGATTTAATTTTAGAGTTTGTATCAATTAGTTATATAAATATATTTATTTATTTATTGTTTTATTTTTCTACTGGTTTAACTGTATGTTATTCTTTTCGTTTATGTTATTATTCTATTACTGGTGATTTTAATTTTTATTCTTTGCACGCTTTAAATGATAAGGGTTGAATTATAATAAAAAGAATATTATTTATATTATTATTTGTTATTTCAAGAGGAAGAATATTAAGTTGATTAATTTTTCCAACACCAATTATGATTTGTTTACCTTTAAATATAAAATTAATAGCTTTATTTGTTAGAATGATTGGGATATTTATTGGTTATGAAGTTTCAAAATTTTCATTAAATTGATTATCTCAGTCTTTAAGTTTTTATAAATATAGATATTTTTTTGGTTACATATGATTTATTCCTAATATTTCTACATTTTCAATGAATTATGTCCCTTTAATTAATAGATATAGATTATATAAAAATTTTGATCAAGGATGGAATGAATATTTTGGGGGTCAGGGAATTTATAAAAACTTAAGAAAAATGTCTAAATTTACTCAATTTATTCAGAATAATAATTTAAAAATTTATTTAATATTAACGATTTTATGATTAATTACTTTATTTTTTTTTATAATAGTTTACTTAAATAGCTTATAGATAAGAGCATAATATTGAAGATATTAAGGAAATTTTTTGAATTTTTAAGTATTTATAAAAAAAAAATATTTTATTTTTACAGTGAAAATGTAATGTTTTAATTAAACTATATAAATAAGAGATATAAACGGAATTACACCGCTAAAGAAAAAAGTTAGAAGCTTTTTCTTGATTAACATATTTCTTTAATTGGAATTTATATTCAATTTTATCATTAACAGTGATAGACCTCTAATTTGGTTTCAATTAAAATAAATAAGGATGATTTGTCATCAGATTTTTAGGTCGAAACTAAATGTAAATTTTACTTCTTATTTAAGATAAATTGAATAATTCAATATTTTTTAGATGCAACCTAAATGTTATATTTAACTATTATCCTTATTTATTTCAATTTAAAGCTCCTTGATTTCATTCGTGGTAGAGTCCAATTAGTAAGATAAATAGAAAAAAAAATCTAATTGTTATTCATAATATAATATTAGTTATTTTTATAATTATAATTAATGGTAAAAGTAATGCAATTTCTACATCAAAAATTAGGAAAATTACTGCGATTAAGAAAAATTGTAGTCTAAATGGAAGTCGGGCTGAATTTTTTGGGTCAAACCCGCATTCAAAAGGAGAATTTTTTTCTCGATCTATAAAGGTTTTTTTTGAGATAATTCTTGCAATTATTATCAAAAATAATGAAATTAAAAAAATAATTATTGATATATTAATAATTATTATAATTATTTATACTAAAAATGATTAGACTATTTGATTGGAAGTCAAATATACTTTTTATATTATATAAATTATCTACCTCATCAATAAATAGAAATGTATAAAAATAATCAAACTACGTCTACAAAATGTCAGTATCATGCAGCTGCTTCGAATCCAAAGTGATGAATTGAAGAGAAGTGATTATATATATGACGGATTAGACATACGAGTAGGAAAGTTGTACCAATAATTACGTGGATTCCGTGGAATCCTGTAGCTATAAAAAAAGAGGATCCATAAACATTATCAGCAATGGTAAAAGGAGATTCAATATATTCGTATGCTTGAAGTATAGAAAAATAAATTCCTAAAATTACAGTAAATAAAAGTCTTTTTATTGCTTGATTATAATTATTTTCTATTAATCTATGATGAGCTCAAGTTACAGTAACTCCGGAAGTTAATAAAATTATAGTATTTAATAAGGGAATATGAAGGGGATTAAAAGGAATAATTCCTAAAGGTGGTCAGGAAATTCCTAATTCGATTGAAGGGGCTAATCTTCTATGAAAGAACCCTCAGAAAAATGAGATAAAGAAAAAAATTTCTGATGTAATGAATAAAATCATTCCTCATCGTAAACCTATAGTTACTGGATAAGTATGTAATCCTTGAAAAGTTCCTTCTCGTGTAATATCTCGTCATCATTGAATTATTGTTAATAAAGTAATTGTTATTCCAATAATAAATAAATTTAAATTATATTGATGGAATCATTTAATTAAACCTGATACAGTAATTATAGTTCTTAAGGCTCCTGTTAATGGTCATGGACTGTAATCTACTAAATGATAAGGGTGATTAGCATGTGTTGACATTAAATTACTTCTCTTGAATATAAAGTTCTTAAAATTGCAAATACGTATGATTGAATAATTGAAACAGCAAATTCTAAAATTAATAATAATATTTGAATTAAAATTAAAATAGTAATTGTAAAGGAGTTTATTATAGGGCCCGTATTTCCTAAAAGAGTTAATAGTAAATGTCCGGCGATTATATTAGCTGCTAATCGTACTGCTAAAGTTCCCGGACGAATTATATTTCTAATTGTTTCAATGCAAACTATAAAAGGTATTAAAATTGGGGGGGTTCCTTGAGGAACTAAATGTGAAAATATATGTTTAGTATTATTAATTCATCCAAATATTATGAAAGTTAATCATAGAGGTAAGGCTAATCTTAAAGTTAGTGATATATGTCTTGATCTAGTAAAAATATATGGGAATAATCCTATAAAATTATTAAATAAAATTAATGTAAATAGAGAAATGAAAATAAGTGTTCTTCCTTTATGGTTTATAGGACCTAGAAGGGTTTTAAATTCTTTATGAAGAGTAATGATAATGTTAATTCAAATTATATTAAATCGTGAAGGGATAAATCAAAAAGTTATAGGAATGATTATTATTCCTATTATTAGTCTTAATCAATTTAATGATAAATTAAAGATATTTGTTCTAGGGTCAAAAGAGGAAAAAAGATTTCTTATCATTTTCAATTTAAGTTTTTAATAGAAAATTTTTTATTTAAATTATTATTATTTTTAATTATAAATTTAAAATAATTTAAAAAATTAAATAGTAGAAAGATTATAATAAATAAAAAAAATAAAATTAGTCAATTTATAGGGGCTATTTGAGGGATTAAAGAATATTAATAATTTAATAATTTTAGTTTGACATTCTAATGTTATAAGTTTAACTAATTCTTTTCATTAGAAGTATTTGTTAATTTACTATAATTTAGTTTAAGAGACTAGTACTTACATTTCAGTCATCTAATGAGATTAAATTAATTTTATTTATTCAATTAATAAAAATTTTAGATGGTACTCTTTCAATGACAATAGGTATAAAACTATGATTAGCTCCACAAATTTCTGAACATTGCCCATAAAATAATCCTGATCGATTAATAAAAAAATTTGTTTGATTTAATCGGCCAGGTGTGGCATCAATTTTCACCCCTAGTGAAGGGATTGTTCAAGAATGTAATACATCAAGGGCAGAAACTAAAATTCGGATTTGTGAGTTAAAAGGAAGAATTACTCGATTATCAACATCTAAAAGTCGAAATTCATTATTTTTTAATTCATTAGTTGGAATTATGTAAGAATCAAATTCAATTTTTTTAAAATCTGAGTATTCATAACTTCAATATCATTGATGTCCGATTGATTTTAGAGTAATTCAAGGATTATTAATTTCATCCAATAAGTATAATAATCGTAAAGATGGGAGGGCAATAAAAATTAGAATAATAGCAGGTAAAATTGTTCAAATAATTTCAATTATTTGGCCTTCAAGTAAAAAGCGATTAATATATTTATTAAAAAATAATATAAATATTAAATAACTTACTATAATTGTAATTATAGTAATAATTATTATAGTATGGTCATGGAAAAATATTAATTGTTCTATTAAAGGGGAAGCCGCATCTTGTAGATTTAAATTAGATCATGTTGCCATTTAAATTCTAACAAAAGTTTAAATCTTTATATATGAAGCTTAAATTCATTACACTATTCTGCCATATTAGAAATTAGATAGCATAGGGAGTTCTGAATATCTGTGTTCGGAAGGTGGTAATTTTTGGAATCATTCAATTGAAGTAGGTATTTGATTAGAAAAAATAACAATTCGTTGAACAATAAAAGCTTCTCAAATAATATAAATTAATATTAATACTCCAATGAATGAAATTGTAGATCCAATTGATGAGATTATATTTCAAGAGGTATAAGCATCTGGATAATCTGAGTATCGACGTGGTATTCCTCTTAAACCTAAAAAGTGTTGGGGAAAGAAAGTTAAATTGACACCAAAAAATATTACAATAAATTGAATTTTTAAAAGTAAGGAATTTATAGTTAAACCTGTAAATAAAGGGAATCATTGGATAAATCCTGCTAGAATAGCAAATACTGCTCCTATTGATAAAACATAGTGAAAGTGAGCTACTACATAATAAGTATCATGTAAAATAATATCAATAGATGAATTAGCCAATACAACTCCAGTTAATCCACCGACAGTAAATAAGAATACAAAACCTAACGCTCATAATAGCGATGGGCTAAAACTAATTTGGGTTCCATGTAAAGTTGCTAGTCATGAAAAAATTTTAATTCCAGTAGGAACAGCAATAATTATTGTTGCTGAAGTGAAATAAGCTCGTGTATCAACATCTATTCCTACAGTAAATATATGATGGGCTCAAACTACAAAACCTAATAAACCAATAGCTAATATAGCGTAAATTATTCCTAAGGAACCAAATGTTTCTTTTTTTCCTCTTTCTTGTCTAATAATATGGGAGATTATCCCAAATCCTGGTAAAATTAAAATGTAAACTTCAGGATGACCAAAAAATCAGAATAAATGTTGGTAAAGAATTGGGTCTCCTCCTCCAGCTGGATCAAAAAATGAAGTATTTAGGTTTCGATCTGTTAATAATATTGTAATTGCACCAGCTAATACAGGTAATGATAATAAAAGAAGTAAAGCTGTGATTCCAACTGATCAAACAAATAATGGTATTCGGTCAAATGTTATTCCTGTTGATCGTATATTAATAATTGTAGTAATGAAATTAACAGCTCCCAAAATTGACGAAATTCCTGCTAAATGTAGTCTAAAAATTGCTAAATCAACTGATGCACCACTGTGAGCAATTCTAGATGACAGCGGAGGGTAAATTGTTCATCCTGTGCCTGCTCCGTTTTCGACTATTCTGCTCATGAGAAGCAAGGTGAGAGATGGAGGCAATAATCAGAATCTTATATTATTCATTCGTGGAAAGGCTATATCGGGAGCTCCTAATATTAAAGGTACTAATCAATTACCAAATCCTCCAATTATGATTGGTATAACTATAAAAAAAATTATTACAAAAGCATGAGCTGTTACAATGACATTATAAATTTGGTCATCTCCAATTAATGATCCTGGTCTTCCTAATTCAGCCCGAATCAATATTCTTAAAGATGTTCCGATTATTCCTGCTCAGGCACCAAAAATAAAATATAAGGTTCCAATATCCTTATGGTTTGTTGAAAATAATCATTGTCGCGGTAAAATGGCTGATAGTAGGCGATAGACTGTAAATTTATTTAGGAAAATTTTTTTCTTTTACCATAAGGTTTTATAGTTTTATAAAAATATTAAATTGCAAATTTAAAGAAAGATTAATCTTAAAACCTCAATTTCCGCTTAAATAAAATTTAGCTGTTTGGTTAAGGCTTAAAGTATGCGCCTTTATTTACAGCTTTGAAGGCTGTGGGTTTAGTTTAACCTAAATCCTTTCTAAAAAAAATTAAAGAGGATTGTACATATAACTAAACTACTAATTGAGATTAAAGTTATTATTAACAAGTAAAAATTTATTTTTATATTTGAATTCAGAATTAAATTAAAATTCAATTCAATATGGTTAATTATTAGGCTTGAATAAGTAATTCGTAGATAAAAAAATAAAGTAATTAAATTCATTATAATTATAAAAAAAATTAAGAATATGTGATTAAATCTCATGGATTGAATAATAATCCATTTAGGTATAAATCCTAGGAAGGGGGGCAGTCCTCCTAAAGATAAGAGATTTAATATCAATCTAAATTTAATTATTGGTATTGTATTTATTATTAAAAATAATTGTTTCAAGTAAAAAATATTGAAATAATTAAATTTTAGTACTAAAATTAATGTTATAAATGAATAAACTAAGAAATAATTAATTCATAATATTTCATTATTTAAGAATGAGCTGATTATTCATCCAATATGGTTAATTGATGAGTAAGTTAAGATTTTTCGAAGACTAGTTTGATTTAAGCCTCTAATTCTTCCAACTAAAGAAGAAATAACAATAATAAAAAAAATAAAATTTCTAATTTTAATAGTATATGATAATAACATTATTGGGGCAATTTTTTGTCATGTTATTAATACTAATCTATTTATTCAATTTATTCCTTCAATAATTTCGGGGAATCAAAAATGGAAGGGGGCAGCTCCTATTTTTATTAATAAAGATGAGTTTACTATTATTATTATAAATTGATTTATATTTATTAGATTTCTAATCAGATTTCTATTAATTAAAATTATTAGAATTGAAAATAGGAATAATGTGGAGGCTAGGGCTTGGACTAAAAAGTATTTAATAGAAGATTCCGTTGAATATGGGCTATTTTTTTTATTCAACATTGGGATAAAAGATAGTAAATTAATTTCTAATCCTATTCATACTCCTAGTCATGTATACGAGGAAATAGAGATAATTGTTCCTATAAAAAGGGTAGTAACAAAGATTATTTTATAAATATGAAAAATTAAAAAAAATGAGATTGAAGCTCATATATTTAGGGTATGAACCTAATAGCTTCTTTAGCTTATTTTTTTACGTTTTAGTATATGATGTATAGAAGTTTTTGATACTTTAGGCAATAGTTTAATTCTATTAAATGTAATGAAGGTAAATTGCTTACATAATTTATTCTATCAAAATAATCCTTTAATCAGGCTCCTCATTTTAGGGGGGGATGTCTTAATATTTAATTAGAAGAATGAAAAACTGGGGGGACATCCATAACGTACGCGCTTTTTTTCTTTAAATTTTTTAAAATTTTAGAAAATGGTTTTTTTCCAAATCCTAAATTAGCACATTTTTTTTTCGAAAAAAATTACAAAAGTAAATTTAATACAACGTTCAAAATTTTCGACAATTTGCTGCAAAAAAAAATCCAATTTT